CCATAGTAGCAGCGTGTATAAGAGCCGAAATAGGAGTGGGGCCTTCCATGGCATCAGGTAACCATATGTGAAGGGGTAATTGTGCGGATTTAGCAACTGCACCAACAAATAAGAAAAAGGCGCATAAAGTAGAAAATAAAGAATTGACCCCTTTATTATGGATCAAGATATTCACTATTTAGAACAAATCTCGAAATTCGAAACTACCAGTTATCCAATAGAATCCTAAGATTCCTAATAATAAACCAAAATCTCCTATAGCGATTAGTTACAAAAGCTTTTTGACAAGCACTTGCTGCAACGGGTCGTGTGAACCAAAAGCCTATCAATAAATACGAAAACATTCCCACTAGTTCCCAAAAAATATAAATTTGTATCAAATGGGAACTAGTAACTAATCCTAACATTGAAGCATTGGAAAAACTCATATAAGCAAAAAATCTCAAAGAATTAATCAAGTTTATTGTTTAGTTATTAATTAACTTAAAAATATAAAAAAGAAAGAGATCTTTTATTACTATTCTGAATATTAAATTTATAATATTTTCATAATTATAAATTTTTAATATATATATATTTTATATGATATATATATATATATATATATATATATATATATATATATATATATATATGTATGTGTGTGTGTGTGTATACTTATATATATTTATATTTATTAATATATAATATATTTATTATATCTTTTTATTATTCTGTAATATATTTTAATATTTTCCTTTAGAAAACAAGAAATCTAAAATACGTATATGATTATTACATTATGTAAATATCAGAATGAAGATAGAAAATAGAAATCTATTTGTCTATTAAAATATAAAATAGAATCATTTTAGAATATTTTTCTTTTCTTTTATTATTTTTTTCTATTTGTATGTTATGATATTCTTGAGAGATTTTTGAAATTTATGGAATTAAGTATTAAGTATAGATAATGACTAATAAAGAGTAATTTATATTGAACAATATATGTCTTTCACATACAACGATAAAAAGGAGTAACCTACCTTTTGAATGGCAGTTCCAAAAAAACGTACTTCTATGTCAAAAAAGCATATTCGTAGAAATCTTTGGAAAAAAAAAGGATCTTTAGAGGCAGTAAAAGCTTTTTCTTTAGCTAAATCTGTTTCCACCGGACAGTCAAAAAGTTTTTTTGTGCGACAAAAAAAAGTCTTGGAAAAATCTTAATTGACATGTTTCAAAGAACTTCCAAATTTCCATTTTTGAATTGTAAGACAAATGATTCAATTTTACTAAATTGTATTTGTATTTCACTTCTCATATTAGTTAGAGCTAGGTAATATGAAAAAGAAGAATCTTTCTGTCTACTTGATTCAAAGTACTCAGTATTGTGTATTTTATTCTTTTTCAGCATTTTTTTTTCGATTTTTTATAGTCTTTATATATCTCTATTATATTTTAGTTATTTTCTTTTTTGTTCTTTTTATTGTTTATGTTCTATTTTATTCTATTTATTTCAATTTCTATTGATTGATATTGAATTCGTGAAATGGTTTTTTCTTTCCTATGAATTGTGCTTTTCAAAATAGAAAAGCACAATTACGATAGACAAGGAAGAATCTGAATATTTCATTCTACTTTATACTAAGGTGTTGGATCTCAAAATCATTAGAAAAGAATTATGAATTTTATACCCCGACTGAGAACGAAACTATTGAGTTATGACTCTTCTGGATAAACAAGAGCTAGGTTTCTAGTTTCTAGTACGGAAAAGTTGATTATTCAAACTGAACTTACGAAGATACTAATTAAGTATTATTGATATTTTCTTTATATTTAACATTTCCAGATGAATGGAAATGCATCTTTCTTCATTGTTTCCTAAACTCTATTGAATATCGACAATTCAACATGAATTTACTATATATATATATTATTCTTATTATTTAAGGTAAGCCGCCATGGTGAAATTGGTAGACACGCTGCTCTTAGGAAGCAGTGCTAGAGCATCTCGGTTCGAGTCCGAGTGGCGGCATAAAGAATTATTCATATTAATAATATAGACATAATAGATCTAATAGAATCTAAAAGAGAATATTTAAAATATTCTCTTTTAGATTCTATTTAATCCCCTCCCCGATTTCAATTATTTAAAAGGGACTCTTCTTTATGATATTTGCAACCTTAGAACATATATTAACTCATATTTCCTTTTCGATCATCTCAATTGTGATTCTGATTCATTTGATGAACTTATTAGTCTACGAAATCGAAGGATTACATAATTCGTCAGAAAAAGGGATGATAGCTACTTTTTTCTCTATAACAGGGTTTTTAGTTATTCGTTGGATTTCTTCGGGACATTTTCCCTTAAGTAATTTATACGAATCATTAATCTTCCTTTCATGGAGTTTATCCATTATTCATATGATTCCTTATCTTGGGAATCATAAAAATGATTTAAGCGCAATAACTGCACCAAGTGCCATTTTTACCCAAGGTTTCGCCACGTCAGGTCTTTCAACTGAAATGCATCAACCCGCAATATTAGTACCTGCTCTACAATCTCAGTGGTTAATGATGCATGTCAGTATGATGCTATTGAGCTATGCAGCTCTTTTATGCGGATCATTATTATCAGTTGCTCTTATAGTGATTACATTTCAAAAAAGAATCGATTCTTTTTTGAAAAACAAGAATTTTTTCAGTTTAAGGAAGTCGTTTTTCTTTGGTGATATGGAATATTTGAACCAAAAAGGAAGTGTATTAAAAAATACTTCTTTCTTCTCATTTCAAAATTTTTACAAATATCAATTAATTCAGCGTTTGGATTATTGGAGTTATCGTGTCATTAGTTTAGGGTTTACCTTTTTAACCATAGGCATTCTTTCTGGAGCAGTATGGGCTAATGAAGCATGGGGTTCTTATTGGAATTGGGACCCTAAGGAAACTTGGGCATTTATTACTTGGACCATATTTGCAATTTATTTACATACTAGAACAAATCCAAAATTGCAAGATCAAGGGACAAATTCGGCATTTGTAGCTTCTATAGGATTTCTCCTAATTTGGATATGCTATTTTGGGATCAATCTATTAGGAATTGGGTTCCATAGTTATGGTTCATTCCAATGAATATATAATTGAATAAAAGAAAATACATGAAGAATACATAAAAAAATCGTCTGATACACAATGCAATGAAAATTTGTGCGAGTTTTTGAGAACCGTTTAAATAGAGGAATTATTCAAAAGGTTCTCAAAAACTTTAGATGTATCTCATTACAATTATAATTCACCCTTCCCTTTTTTTTTCATTGTACAACGAAGAATCGTGAAAATATGAAAGTCAAAGACTTCTAAGACTTTCTTTCCAATTAATGAAATTTAGTATTGAATCTAAAAAAAGAATTAGTATCTATAAAAATAATTAGATAATAGAACTTGTACCTTGTCAACCGATAACGGGAGAACGAAATCAGGATAAAAACCAATTCCTATAATTATGAAACCCATGTGAGATACGGAAGAATGGGCAATACGTTTTTTTTTCAATTGCGTTGACCGAGAGAAGTTGAAGCTGCATAAATGATTTGTATTATTCCTACTATCACCAACCAGGGAGATAATCTAGAATGAGCGTGAGCTAATAATTCCTTATTGATCCGAATCAATCCATATGCTCCCATCTTTAATAATATTCCAGCTAAAAGCATACATGTACTGTAATGTGCTTCCCTGTGGGTATCTGGTAACCATGTATGTAGGGGTATCATCGGCGATTTGACAGCATAAGCAATAAGAAAACCAAAATAGAGTATTATTTCCAATGCTGCAAGATACGATTGATTAGCTAATTTTTCTAAATCTAATGTTGGTTCATTGGAACCATATAAACCCATACCTAGAACTCCTATTAAGAGAAAAATGGAACCTCCGGCAGTGCACAAAAGAAACTTTGTAGCCGAGTACAGGCGTTTTTTTCCTCCCCACATGGATAAAAGTAAGTAAACAGGAATTAATTCTAATTCCCACATGATGAAAAAAAGTAAAAGGTCTCGAGAAGAAAATGATCCTATTTGGCCACTATACATTGCTAACATCAAGAAATAGAAGAATCGCGGATTTCGAGTAACTGGCCAAGCTGCTAAAGTAGCTAAAGTAGTGATAAATCCTGTCAGTAAAATGGGTCCTATGGAAAGTCCATCGGTTCCCAGTCTCCAGTGAAAATCAAAAAGATTGATCCATTTATAATCCTCCTTCAATTGGATTAATGGATCGTCCAATTGGAAATGATAACAAAATACATAGGTCATTAGAAGGAGCTCTAGGATACATATACATAGAGTATACCACCTATACACCTTATTTCCCTTATGAGGGAAAAAGACAATTGAAGAACCCGCGAATATGGGCAAAACAAGAAGTATTGTTAACCAAGGAAAAGAACTCGTGATAAAGACAAGATAAAATTAGACCAGAAAAGTCCGTACTCGAGAAAAGAAAATAGATTATTCTTCTCCCGAGCACGAGGTTTTGTCGGTAAAGAGGAATCAAATGATTCAAGTGGAGTTTTTTGTCACATATCAATAAGAAAGACCCATGCTGCGAGTTGTTTCATGCCATAAATAAACACGGACACTCAAAAAATCCGTTGGACAAGCGGATTCACATCTTTTACAACCTACACAATCCTCGGTTCTTGGCGCAGAAGCAATTTGCTTAGCTTTACATCCGTCCCAAGGTATCATTTCCAATACATCCGTGGGGCAAGCTCGAACACATTGGGTACATCCTATACATGTATCATAAATCTTTACTGAATGTGACATTGGGTCTATAAATTCCAGTTTTGAACACAAAAGATTTTCGATCTGGTAAAATAAGATAAGAAAATGAAATAAATCATAGATTTTCTATTGTAGACACCAGACGAATCAATGATTTATCAAAATTTGAAGAATCAATAGATTTTCTAATCTGTTTATGAGAAAGGGCCAAGATACTTTGATTTCCATTTCAATAATCATGAAATATGAGTTTACGAATTCAATTCATGTGAATTTTCCTATCTTTCTATTATATAGAAATAGAATTAAATTAAGGATATTCTGATATATTATATATCAGAATATCAGATAAATACGTTTGTTATTAGGTTAGTTATAGAATAAGTTCGTAACTATAAATCATAAATCTATATGAAAAAAGAGAAGAAAGAAAAATAAAAATATTCTATCTAATATTATATTATCTTATTATTCTAATTCTATTAGAATTAGATTCTATTTAGAATATTCTATCTAAAAGTCTTATGTTTTGATTTCTATGTGAAAATAGAAGAATTCTAACTAATTATTCAGCAAATTCGATTTATTGATACGAGTTGATTTTCTGTTACGATGGATCGACGAAACAATAGCTAGCCCAATAGCTGCTTCAGCAGCCGCAATAGCTATAACAAAGATTGAGAAGATTTCTCCTTTTCATTGCCGACTATTAAATATATTGGAAAATGTGACAAGATTTATATTCACCGAATTCAGTATAAGCTCAAGACACATAAGTGCTCTAACCATGCTTCGGCTTGTGATCAGTCCATAGATACCGATAGAAAATAAATAAACACTTAGAAAAAGTACATGCTCTAACATCATTGATAAATCCCTCATCTATCTCGATTGATTTCAATATGAACAAAAATGAAACCGATTCAGTTGACTAGACTAGAAGAATTACATAACAAAAGAAGATATTCACAGTAGATTGAAACAAAATAGATTAAATCCATTTTCATTCTTTAATTTTAAAAAAGGAAGTTCTTATTTCTTATTATATTAGAATTCTATTATTGACGAGCCATAGTAATTGCACCTATCAAAGAAACTAAAAGAATTATAGAAATGAGTTCAAAAGGGAGATAAAAATCTGTGGATAAATGAATCCCAATTTGTTGAACGTTACTTATTAAGTCCTGTTCTATAATCTGATTTGATCTTGTAGTCCGAGAAATTCCGGACCATGACGTATCTGGGATAGTAGTCATTAATGAAAAAAAAATATTTCTTTTATTCTTTGATATTCATATTTACATATTGAATTCTATGAATTAGATTTCTATTTTATAGTATTGAAATCTCAATTCATTTTTTATCTATTTTCTAGAAAATAGATAAAAAAGAGTTCATGTTCCACCGAATCACACGTAGAGATATTGCTAACACACATAGAGTTAATGGTATTTCATAACTAATCGATTGAGCTGCAGCTCGTAGACCGCCTGAAAAGGAATACTTATTATTTGATCCATATCCTGACATAAGAAGACCAATGCGGACAATACTTGAAAAGGCAATCCATAAAAAAACACCTATACTGAGATCAGCTAAAACAAGGTGATATCCAAAAGGAATTACTAAATAACTTAGTAGAATTGATATAAACCCTATAGAGGGTCCGACCCTAAATAAACGAATATTACCTCTAGATGGAAGAAGATCCTCCTTCAAAAGTAGTTTGGTCCCATCCGCTAAAGCTTGAAGAATTCCTAACGGGCCGGCATATTCAGGTCCAATACGTTGTTGTATTGCTGCAGATATCTTTCTTTCTAACCACACAATGACTAATACCCCCATTGTGATTCCTAAGACAAGGATTAAAATGGGGACAAAAATCCATATGAATTCATAGACTTCTTTTAAGGATTCTAATCTATAAAAAGAATTAATAGTTTGTACTTCTGTCGTATCAATTATCATTTAAACGATCAACTTCTCCCATAATGATATCTATACTACCTAGTATCGTCATTATATCAGCCAATTTCATTCTTTTAACTAGCTGGGGAAGAATTTGCAAATTGATGAAACCGGGTGGACGAATTTTCCATCTCCAGGGGAAAACACTACTATCTCCTATTAAAGAAATTCCTAATTCTCTTTTTGGGGCCTCTACCCTTACATAAAGTTCTTGTTTTAACAATTCAAAATTGGGTGAAAGTTTTTTAGTAATAAATCTATATTCAAAATTCTTCCATTCGGAATCCTTTGTCCTATGAAAACGCCAGTTTTCTAAATTTTCATAAGGTCCTCCAGGAATTCCTTCTAGAGCCGGTTGAATGATTTTTATGGATTCTTGCATTTCACCGATTCTTACTAAATAACGAGCTAATGTATCGCCTTCTTTTTGCCATTTGACTTCCCAATCAAATTTATTGTAACACTAATAGCGATCAACTTTACGAAGATCCCATTGGATTCCAGAAGCTCGTAACATTGGTCCTGATAAACCCCAATTTATTGTCTCCTCCCCACCAATAATGCCCACTCCTTCAACTCGTTCCAAAAAGATGGGATTTCGCGTAATGAGCTTTTGATACTCAACAACTTCTGTTAAAAAATAATCACAGAAATCAAAACATTTATCTATCCAGCCATAAGGTAAATTCGCAGCTACTCCTCCGATGCGGAAATAATTATGCATCATCCGCATACCTGTGGCGGCTTCGAATAGATCATATATTAATTCCCTCTCTCTTAAAATATAGAAAAAGGGAGTCTGTGCACCAATATCGGCCATAAAAGGGCCAAGCCATAACAAATGGGAGGCTATACGGCTCAGCTACAGCATAATAACTCTAATATAACTGGCCCTTTTAGGCACTTGAACACTTTCCAATCGTTCTGGTGCATTTCCTGTTTGTTATTGCTTCTGTGAACATAGTAGCTAAATAATCCCAACGTGTTACATAAGGCAAATATTGTATAATTGTTTGGTTCTCCGCTATTTTTTCCATCCCTCTGTGTAAATAGCCCAATATAGGTTCACAGTCAATAACATCTTAACCATCCAGAGTAACGATCAGCCGAAGAACACCATGCATTTATGGGTGGTGAGGACCCATATTGACTATTTTTCTTGTAGCCGGTACAGTCATATTTTTTTCCTTAATTCATTATTTCATGAAAATGAAAAATAAAAAAAAAAATAATAACTGAAACTAATAAAATAAGAAAAGAATGAAAAAAAGAAAAAATAACAAGGATAATAAGAATAAAATAATAAGAAACTCAAATAAGAAATTCAAATTTAATTAACGAGTTTTTGGTTCCCGAATATCTAACTGATCCATTAATTTCTTATAACGCACTTTCTTTTTCTTTGACAAATAAGTCAATAATCGTTGACGTTTTCCCAGAATTCTTCGTAGACCTCTTTGCGATAAAAAATCTCTTTTGTGCAATTCTAAATGTGAAGTAAGTCTCCGTATCTTACTGGTGAAATGGAATACTTGAAATTCAACAGACCCACTATTTTCTTCTTTTTCTTCTTGTGTAATAACTGAGATGAATGAATTTTTGACCATAAATTAAGATTTCTATCTTTCTTTTCTGTGAATTTTACGGATCAGGAAAAATAATAATATTTCTTATGTCAGTTATTTTCATCTAGTATACATCAAAATTGGATTTCATTCATATACTACTTTGTTTTTTCTTTATGTGGTTTATGTTTCTATGTTTTGTATATTTGATCCAAATATACAAAACATATATGTATTCACGAAAGAAAACAATTTCTTTTTATTTTACTTAAAAGGATTCCGTTATTCCTAATGAAAATTGATACACTATGAAATCAGCATCATGTAGTAGAATGTTACACAGTGTATATGTTTCGGCTTTCATCTATTAATCTACCAAATATGTTACACGATATGTAGGAAATCCACTATAGATTTTTTTCATTTTTCATTGGAATTGAATTCATTCTGAATTGTGAATACATATGTATTCTTGACATACTGAAACGACTGCTGTTATTGGTATCAAACCAATAGCGATTCATACAAGCTACATCTTCTAATCGAAAATTGGGCCAAAGAAACAATTTGAATTTCATGAAATCTTTTCTATCTGTATTAATATGTTTGTCCTCATTCAAAAATTGTCCACAGTTTCTTATTTTGTTTTCATTGCAAAATCTTGTATTTCTATCCACAACATGAAAATTCCGGGAATTGAAACAAATTCGAATTCGAAATTCTCTACGACGTCTGGGAGATAGAATATTTTCAGGAACAAGTAAATCATAATGATTTTTGTCTCCACTCAAAAATATGTTGCTGTGTCGTGCAATGGATTTTTCAAACCCCCCTTTCTCAATATATCTTTTTTTTGTGTATTTTTTCTTTGTTTGATGCTTTTTCTTATCGACCAATGAAATATCCATAGTTTGATATATAATATATTTTCCTTTCCTTTGTATAGATAGACAAATTGGTTCAATAATAAATATTCCCTTTCTTATCAATTCTGCAAGAACTAGGTCCTTTTGAATCAGCATTTCATCTATATTTATTTCACCTCTTTGAATCGAAGATATAGCAATTTCCTTTGGATTTCTTAGTCTAAGTAGGAGACAATATATCCTGATATTTTTCATTATTTCTTTCTTCAAGGGATCAGCCCATCTTAGTTGAAAAAGTAAATATTTTTTCAAAAAGAAATCTAGTTCCATTTCATTCTTGCTCTTATATTGTTTCTTTTTTAGAACCTTTTTCATTTCTAATCTTGCGTAATCTTCTTCAACAGTTTTTTGATTTTCTTTTTTGATTTTTCGTATATTCCATACAAGATTTCCTTGGACCTGTTGTTCATTCTCTTCCTGCTTGGAATTTCCTAATTCACGATCTTTTTTTTTATTAGATGATTTCTTTGGATTTACGTTAATGCTTTTACTTTTTTCATTTATAGAAAAATGAAAAAAGAGTGATTTGATTGGGATGATCCAAGGTTTAATTTTATATACATCAAAAAGTAGCACAAATTCTGGGAAGAACCAAGTTTCTAGATTGGATATAGTATCATGATTTGATGCGGTATCATAGAACCTTTCTTTATTCATTCCCATGCAATCAAAAAAGAAACTTTTTTGATTGCATGGTTTGATCTCTTGATGAATTGTAGGAAAAAAAAGATCTTTTTTTTCCATTTTTTTGAAATTCTTAATTTCAGTTTTAGTATCTTTCTGAATCTTGATACCAATATGTACATCGGTCCAGATCTCAATATTATTTATATTATTTATAAAACAAGGATGAAGAATTCTACAATCAAGATATTTTCTATCCAAATTTGTATTCCTATCAATAAGATATCCTTTTTCTAGATAATTATTACTAGGTATACTTACCAATACATAAAATGATTCAGGTTTCGATATATTGAAATGAGATGGAATTTCTTGGTCCCCGTTTATTTCTAATGTTGATCCAGAAATGTATAAATTAGGAAGGTTTATGTATTTATATGAGAAAAGATCATATCTGTAATGTTTTTTCCATTTGTCTTTTTGACTCATAAATGAATTTGCTGCATAGTCATCTTTTTTCATGGAATAAATAAATTGGTATTTTTGATATAAATCCAATTGGTTTGATTCCTTGTTTTGAATCATACGATGTTTATTGATTCTATTTCGCCATTCTTTAGGTACTAATGGAGACCTTTTTTTTTGAGATAAATCGTATTGATAATGACCTTTTAACCAATTTTTCCATTCGTTCATTACATACGTATGAATTTTATTATGTGAGTTAAATATTCCATGTATCATACAATAGTCTTTTAAATTATCCTTAAAAAAAGGATAGCTCCCTTGATATTTAAGTACAGGTCTCAATTGATACTTATTAAGTAATTGGTTTTGTGATATTTTGTAAAAAACATATGCTTGGGACAGGGAAGATAAGTTCCAATAAGTATTGGAATTTTGATTGCTATTCGTAGTATTATCAGTATTTGAAAACGATTTGAATTTTTTTATAGTCAAAAGAAAATTCATTGTATTTTGATTTGTTTCATCAATTCCTTCTTGTTCTTGATTTATTTCATTGTTGTAAATGGATTTAGTAAAGATCTTTTTTGTTGATTCAAAGAAAAGTTGTACATTTCTCTTAGAAACGGTAATGGTACATAGCAAAATATCTATGTATATTTTTTCAATAGAATGATTTGATAAAGTAGTGTGATTTACGCATAAATCGGATATTTTTCCTTTTAAATATTTTAAAAATATGTTTCTGTGATCCCGATCCTTTATTATCAGAAATTTGAACTTTTTCTTTTTTTTTCTTGTCTTTTGCGGTTTGTTCAATTTGATTCCTTTTTTTGATTGTCTTATCAGAAAGGTCTTTCCATTCTTTTTTCTATTTAGAATGTACGATTCGCGAAGAATCTTATTATCTCTTTTGAAATCTTTTTTGTTTTCGTTTGGTTCATATACTTTTTCTTTCCTTAATTTAAATAAGAAAATTGGATTTACTTTCTCCAGTTTTTTCATTATTAGTTTGATAATTTGAACGACCCCTTTTGTTTTTTCTTTTCTAATTTTTAGAAAGGATTTTATTTTTTTATTTCTTTTATTTAAAGATTTTAAAACTTTTGAAAATTTATTTTTCACCTTTTTTTTTCTTTTTTGGAGTTCTTTATAAATAGGTTCAAAAAAAAAAGGTCGTTTTCGGGGAGAACCAAAGGGAAGTTCCGCTTCCATTCCCCAGACTGTTAAAAAACAAAAATTTGTTTTTTTCTCTTTTTTTTTCATTAGATCTCTATGATGAGATTGTGCCTTAGATTTTCTCCAAGGTTTTAGACAGAAAGGATATAGAATCTTTATCTGAATACCATCTATTAACCAATCTTGGGGAAATTCTGTTTCTGATAATTGAACACCATTATAGGTGCATTTAATATGGATTTCTCTATTCCATTCCTTAAAATCCTCGTCCCACTCGGGAATTTGGAATAATAACATACGGAAAAGGTTTTTGGCTATTATTAATGAAGGCAATAGAATGTATTTTCTAAGAAAAGATTGGGTTAGTAACATCAAACTTCTTATTACTTGAGTAAATATAAAAGCATCCCAAGCTTCTGATATTTCTATCTGTTCGTTTTTATATCTTTTTTCCTCTTTCTTCTTTTCTTCTTTTTTATCGTTATTTTCAAAATAGGAAATTTTTAATTCTGATTCTTGTTCTCTGCCCATCCAATTCCTAAAAATTAGATTCTTCATTTCGTTGATATCAAAAGACGAAAAAAAAAACATTTTGTCTAGACGATCCAAAAAAAGTGGGGAATGTACATTTACTTGAAAGAGGTCCCAAATAACTGTTTTACGTCTTTGAGCGCGCATGGATCCTTTGATTAGATTGCGACGAAAATCCGATTGTTGTGAGTAACGTATCAAAGCCACCTCTCCCTCTTCCATTGGATCATCGTTTTTATCATTGTTACTAGTATTCTGAATACTAGAAATAGAAATAGAATTGGTATTCTGATCATTATCGTTATAAATTATCACAAGTTTGGCTCTTCTTGAATGAATCTCATGATCGTCTTCCTCCAATTCTTCTCCATTTTCTTCTTCCTCTTCTTCCGAATTCTCGGTTAATTTGTATGACCATCGAGAAACCTTTTTACTGACTTCTTCTATTCTAATTCCAATTTCTTCTTTAGAAT